TTCTCCAATATTTAGGGAATAGAAATTGAAAAAATCCCTTATTCCATTTATTTTTATTTTTCATTTTTATTTTTTTTGTTCTAGTAAGATTTTATGCCATTTTTGCATATTTCTATTTATTTATTTATTTTTTTATTTATTTTTTCTAAAGGTAGTTAGTGTATAGAAAAAATAAACATATAATGATAATGAACCGTAAAAGGTTTGTTTTATTTTAACAATTAACAATAGATGTCTTTCACATCCAATTTGATCAATGAATAACCTTTTCTTTTTTGAATGGCAGTTCCAAAAAAACGTACTTCTATATTAAAAAAACGTATTCGTAAAAATCTTTGGAAAAGGGGGGGGTATTGGGCAGCGTTGAAGGCCTTTTCGTTAGCGAAATCCCTTTCTACTGGGAATTCAAAAAGTTTTTTTTGTACAACAAATAAATAATAAAAGGTTGAAATAATTTGAATCCCCCGGACTCAAAAATGAGTTAATTGTGTTTCGAATTTCTATTATAGAATTTAGAAAAATCGAAATAAAGTAAATAAAAATCCCCTTTTGTAATGTTTTGAACCAATTGATTTGTCTACTGAATTCGAAAATAAATAAATAAAAAAAAAAAAAAAAATGGAATTTCACAACGGAATCAAGACAAACTAGAAAGTTTCACCTTTCTTTTTATTTTACTATTTTTTTTTTATTTCCAGGATGGGGATTCTTATTTTCCCCATCACCCCACCATAAAAAATTCTTATTTTTTTTTTTTTTTTATTTATTTTCTAAAATACGTCCAGCCCAATACCTAATTGATTTGATCAATCCTAGGACAAATTAATAGTGAAAAAAAAAAAAAAAAAAAAAACCTTTTTGAGTTGTTCCCTGGAGTGAAGTTAGAACTATTTAGTTACAGCCGTTACAACGGTTCTAGTTTATCAAAGAAGAAACTATGAAAGTTAAGTTAAATAAAACTGAAACCTTAAATAATTAAATAAAACAACAAAAGAAGGGGCGGAATATTTAAATCGCCCTTTCAATGTTTTTAGTAAGCATTCAAATTGATGAATAAAAATCCATTGAAATAGACTCTTTCAATCTCGACGATTGACTAATAATAGGTTATTATTATTTCGAGCAAGCCGCTATGGTGAAATCGGTAGACACGCTGCTCTTAGGAAGCAGTGCTAGAGCATCTCGGTTCGAGTCCGAGTGGCGGCATAGCATCTTTAAAAAGATCATACAAAAAAAGTGCTCTAAGGAATTTAATTTATGATTTCCATTCTGTATATTTGAGGTATTCTCGCTTTTTATTTTTTTTTTTTTTATGATCTTTTCAACTTTAGAGCGTATATTAACGCATATATCCTTTTCGGTCGTTTCAATTGGAATTACAATTTATTTAATAACCTTGTTAGTCGATGAAATCAGAGGGCTATATGCTTCATCAGAAAGGGGGATGACAGCTACCGCTTTCTGTCTAACAGGATTATTAATCACCCGTTGGGTTTACTCGAGACATTTACCATTAAGTGATTTATATGAATCATTAATCTTTCTTTCATGGAGTTTATCTATTATTCATAGGATTTTTGATTTTAAAAATAATCAAAATCATTTAAGCGCTATAACGGCCCCAAGTGCTTTTTTTACCCAAGGCTTTGCGACTTCGGGTTTTTTAACCAAAATGCATCAATCCGGAATATTAGTACCCGCTCTCCAAGTCCAGTGGTTAATGATGCACGTAAGTATGATGGTATTGGGCTATGCAGCTCTTTTATGTGGATCATTATTATCCACGGCTCTTATAGTCATTACATTTCGAAAAGTGATAAGGATTTTTTTGAAAAGAAACTATTTTTTAAATGGAAATGGGTCATTTTGTTTCAGTGAAATCCAATCCATGAACGAAAAAGAGAATGTTTTCCTAAATACTTTTTCCGCTAGAAATTATTACAGGTATCAAGTGATTCAACAATTGGATCGTTGGAGTTATCGTATTATTAGTTTAGGATTTATCTTTTTAACCACGGGTATTCTTTCGGGAGCAGTATGGGCTAATGAGGCATGGGGGTCTTATTGGAATTGGGATCCAAAAGAAACTTGGGCATTTATTACTTGGACGATATTCGGGATTTATTTACATACTCGAACAAATACAAAATGGGAAGGTGTAAATTCCGCAATTGTGGCTTCTATGGGCTTTCTTATAATTTGGATATGCTATTTCGGAGTCAATCTATTAGGAATAGGATTACATAGTTATGGTTCATTTAATTAACACCTATTTGAATTGAAGAAAGGGCTTGATAAATACAAACATAGGACAGCGCGGAGATCGAAACGCAACTTGGTCTTAGTGTAAGATGCCGAGAACCTTTTGAATCGCCGCACTGCTTGATTCAAAAGGTTCTTACAAATGCCTTTGGCGGTTGGTCACAATTGAATTTAAATTCAATTTAAATTATTTTACTTCTTTTTTTGATTTAACTTAAACTTAAGAGAAAAAAAAAAAAAAAAAAAAAGGATTTCTTTGTTCATTGGATAACGAACTCTTTTTAAAATCATGGGATTTCTTTTTGATTTTTTTTAGTCATGAAAACTATCTACAAAAAAAATTAGATATAATAGCTTCGGCCTTGTCCGCTGATAGTGAGAGAACGAAATCGGGATAAATACCAATACCTATTATGGGTAGAAGAATCGAGATCAAAACAAATAACTCCCGGGGTCCAGAATCAAAAAAATAAGAGTTTGGGGCATTAAATAGCTTGTACCCATAGAACATTTGCCGTAACATAGATAATGAATAAATAGGAGTTAATATCATTCCAATTGCCATTACAAAAGTGATTACTATTTTTGGCATTAAAAAAAAATTTTGGCTGGTAATTATTCCAAAAAATACTATCAATTCTGCAACAAAACTACTCATGCCGGGTAATGCAAGGGAGGCCATCGATAAGATACTGAATAGCGTGAAGATCTTTGGAATTGGTATAGCTAGTCCGCCCATTTCGTCTAGATAAGCAAAACATATTCTATCATAACTCGTTCCTGCCAAGAAAAAAAGTGCAGCACTAATAAACCCATGAGAAATTATTTGTAAAACGGCTCCATTGAGACCTGTATCAGTTATCGAGCCAATTCCTAGAATTATGAAACCCATATGAGATACAGAGGAATAGGCTATTCTTTTTTTTAAATTCCGTTGACCGGGAGATGTTGAAGCTGCATAAATTATTTGCACGGTACCTACTATCATGAACCAGGGGGAAAATATAGAATGGGCGTGCGGTAATAGTTCCATATTGATTCGAATCAACCCATATGCTCCCATTTTTAATAAGATTCCGGCTAGAAGCATACAAGTACTGTAATGTGCCTCTCCGTGGGTGTCTGGTAACCACGTATGGAAGGGTATAATCGGCAATTTGACAGCAAAAGCAATAAAAAATCCAATATAGAATATTATTTCCAGTGCCACAGGATACGACCGATTAACTAATGTTTCCAAATTTAATGTTGGTTCATTGGAACCATATAAACCGATACCCAAAACTCCTATTAAAAGAAAAACGGAGCCTCCTGCCGTGTACAAAATAAATTTTGTGGCTGAATAAAGGCGTTTCTTTCCACCCCACACGGCCAGAAGTAGATAAACGGGAATTAATTCGAATTCCCACATGATGAAAAAAAGTAAAAGGTCCCGAGAAGAAAATGATCCTATTTGACCACTGTACATCGCTAACATCAGGAAGTGGAATAGTCGGGAATTCCGAGTAACTGGCCAAGCCGCTAAAGTAGCTAAAGTGGTGATAAATCCCGTCAGTAAAATGGGTCCTATGGAAAGTCCATCTATTCCCAATCGCCAGTCAAACTCAAAAAAAGTGATCCATTTATAATCCTCTGCCAGCTGGATTAATGGATCGTCCAATTGGAAATTATAACAGAATGTATAGGTCGTTAGAAGGAGTTCTAAGACACATATATATATTGTATATCCTCTAGTCACCTTATTTCCTCTATGGGGGAGAAAAAAAATTAAAGAACCCGCGGCTATCGGAAAAACTACAATTAGTGTTAACCAAGGAAAATAATTCGTGGTAAAGACAAGATACACTTGGCCCAGAAAAACCCGTGCTCGAAACTCGAAAATAGAATATATTCTTATTTTTTTTTTGTCTTTTTCGAGTACGGGTTTTTGTCGGTAATCGGTAAAAAAAAAAAAGAAAGAGTATTCAAAACGGATTCAAGTGGGTTTTTCGGGAACGTATCAATATCAATAAGCTAGACCCATGCTTCGGGTTGTTTCATGCCATAAATAAACTCGAACACTCAAGAAATCCGTTGGACAGGCGGATTCACATCGCTTACAACCAACACAGTCCTCTGTTCTTGGAGCAGAAGCAATTTGCTTTGCTTTACATCCGTCCCAAGGTATCATTTCTAATACATCCGTGGGGCAAGCTCGTACACATTGAGTACACCCTATACATGTATCATAAATCTTTACTGAATGTGACATTGGATCTATCTATTTTTGTTTTGAACTTTTTTATTTTCGATCTAGTCAATTTTGAAATGTCATATTTAAACACCAGATGAATCAATGATTTAACAGAATTTTGCTAATTAATCCATTTCTGGATCAAGGGAACAAAGATACTTTGATTTCTTCCAGTTTCACAAACAGGATCGAGATTAGGGCATATTATATATCCTAAATTGAATTTATGAATATTATGATTTATAAATACTACTTATTCAACAAAGTCGATTGATTGATACGCGTCGATTTTCTGTTACGATAAATTGACGAAACAATAGCTGATCCGATAGCTGCTTCAGCGGCTGCAATAGCTATAACAAAAATTGAAAAAATATCTCCTTTTAATTGTCGACTATCAAAAAAATCAGAGAATGTTACGAAATTGATATTAACTGCATTTAGTATAAGTTCAAGACACATTAGGGCCCGAACCATATTTCGGCTCGTAATCAAGCCATAGATACCAATCGAAAATAAATAGGCACTCAAAACAAGTACATGCTCGAGCATCATTAACCAACTCCGTACCAATTTCGATTCATTTCAATCTGAACAATAATGCAAGTGATTTGGTTGCTTAGAATATACCAGGTACGGAACAAAAGAATCTATTTGGTAATAGATCGAATAAAAAAATTCGATTTTTATTTTCTATTGATCCGTGAATAGTATTCAACTATACTTTACAAGAATTTAAAGGAAATGAATGTGATAACACATAAAAAAATAGAATTGGTATTGCTGTTCCTAGCTATAAAGATTTGTTATTGGCGCGCCACAGCAATTGCACCTATCAAAGCAACTAAAAGAATTATTGAAACGAGTTCAAATGGAAGAAAAAAGTCTGTTGATAAATGAATTCCAATTTGTTGACTATTACTTATCAAATCTTGTTCAATAATCTGGTTGGCTCGTGTAGTCCAAATAATCCCGTACCACGACGTATCTAGAATAGTAGTGATTAGAGAAAAAAAAATACTTGTACAAACCAGGGAAGTAAGACCATCGCCAATAGTCCAAAGATTCAACTGAAAATCTTTGGAATAGTCTGAGCCATTCATGAACATTACAGCAAATATGATTAAAACATTTACAGCTCCCACGTAAATAAGGAGTTGCGCGGCAGCTACAAAATGGGAATTTGATAGAATATAGAATAATGATATACAAACAAGAACCAATCCCAAGGAAAAGGCAGAATAAATTGGGTTGGTAAATAATACCACTCCCAGACCTCCTAATATAAGACCCGATCCCAGAAAAACTAAAAGAAAATCGTGTATTGGTCCAGGCAAATCCATTATATTAAAATAGGAGATAAATAAATCGAAATCTTTTTCATGACCTTATTGAGCCGACCAGGAAAAATTATTTATGAGACATTCTCAATTCCAATTCAATGAAATTCTAATATACTAAGTGGGAATTGATGCGGATATAGTTCTGGGATCAATTTCGTTCTTTTCGTTATTCTAAATGGCAATTTGAAATTGAAGCTATATAGTTCGAAAAAGCTTCTGTCTATATATTATTTCATTTCAATACAAATTTAGTTGTACTTCTCATCAACCAATCAAAAGTTGGGATTTGGAGTTATTGACCAAGCAAAAAAAAACCTTATCCCTTTATACCAACTATACCAAAACTGAACCTTAGTAATTCGAAATTAAAAAGGTTTAGACGTTTTTACGTTGAGGCGAATTCAAGACTGTCCGAATTGTAAAATCGTCAATTACTGACATTGGTAAACGACCTAAAGCAATTTGATTATAATTCAATTCGTGACGGTCGTAAGTAGCAAGTTCATATTCTTCAGTCATTGATAAACAATTTGTTGGACAATACTCAACGCAGTTACCACAAAAAATACAAATTCCAAAATCAATACTGTAATTAAGCAATCGTTTCTTTCGAATATCTGTTTCAAATTTCCAATCAACAACAGGCAGATCTATAGGACATACCCGAACGCATACTTCACAAGCAATACATTTATCAAATTCGAAATGGATTCGACCGCGAAAACGCTCCGATGTGATTAATTTTTCATAAGGATATTGAATAGTTACAGGTAAACGATTTGCTTGGGATAAAGTAATCATGAAACTTTGACCAATGTACCTTGCAGCTCGTATTGTTTGTTGACCATAATTCATGAAACCGGTTACCATAGGGAACATATTGTGAATATCTATGAATATTTTGAGTTTATTTCTTTCTCTTGTTTGAGACAAGTAGCGAATATTGTATTCCTTTTTTCTTTATAGCGAAAGGAGTTGGGAAGAAGTTGTTAATAATAGATTACCGAAAGAAATAGGTAAAAGAAATTTCCAGCCAAGATTTAATAGTTGGTCCATTCTTAGTCTCGGTAAAGTCCACCTTGTTGTAATAGGAATGAACAAGAACAAATAAGTTTTAGCTAATGTAATAAAAATACCAATTGTCGTTCCAAAGATTCCATCCGCTTTATTTATTTCAACTAGCCCAGGAACAAATATGTATGGAATGGAAAGATTTGAACCTCCCAAGTAAAGAACTGTTACAAATAATGAGGAAACTAATAGATTTAGATAGGAAGCAACGTAAAATAAACCAAATTTGATTCCTGAATATTCGGTTTGATAGCCGGCTACTAATTCTTCTTCCGCTTCTGGTAAATCAAAAGGTAATCTTTCGCATTCCGCTAGGGAAGAAATTAGAAAAACGATAAACCCTATAGGTTGACGCCACAAATTCCACCCCAAAAAACCATATTTTGATTGCGCCCCAACTATATCAACTGTACTTAAACTGTTAGATAATCATAGTCGGTGGTAACATTACGGTTTCCATCGCTATTACAAAACCGTACATGAGATTTTCACCTCATACGGCTCCTCAGGGCCACAAATAAATGTAAGGACCGGACCGGTATTAGTTATTTTGATATGGTTATAGGATGGATAAAGTCAAAATCTAGCGGAGGATCCCCAATTATACCACTGGAATTCTGTCTGCTCTAAGGATAAAAAAAACAGTATTTCTGAATTAATCTCATCCTTTACGAATTTCAAATTTTCTGTGTTGAGTAATAACTTAATCAACCCTTCAATAAAATACTCCTTGTAGAAATATCACTAGATATTTCAACCCATCCTTTTATTTTCGATTACGAAAAAGAATTAGCCATTATCTTAGTTCATGAATCATGACACGAATTTGATTTCTATCAATATATGAACGAAAGAATAAAAGGATTCTTTTATATTGAAATTGTATTTTTTCTATTTTTTTCCTCTTCTTCTTTCTGAGAGAAAATGGGGCTTAAAGGGGGTAAAGGATTATTTCGTTCCTGATAGGTATTTCTTTAACTGGCGGATAGGAGCATGCTCTGGATCGGAATTGTGGGGAGTACTGCCTGATCATTTCTACCAACTTAAAGCCCCAATTAGTATTCTTTTTATGTTATGCAGAAGTATCCTTTTAGATAATTGACATAATCTACATTACTAACCCGTTGTGTGTATTTTGGTGTTCCTTCCTATCCCCCAACTTTTTGTTTCCAACCCCCTAATATATATTATAATACATACAATAGCTAATGAAAAATGAAAATTTTATAGGGTTGGTCTTTTAAGCCCGCTTCAAGCTAGGATGATCAATCGACCTGTCTTGGGGTAAAGGGCTTCCTCCACTTTGACTTTTGTTTACTTATCCTTAACGCTTGTACATAGGAAATGAGACTTAATCCACGTTTACTGCGAATTTAGAAGGTGTTTTCTTTCACTCATATATAACTATCTAATTTCTTTTATTAACCTAAAGAGTAAATAAATGAATAAAAAAAAAAATGAGGATTTCTATTCAAGTTCTTTTTTTTTTTTTTTTTTTTTTATTCTAGAACGAAAAGCTTAGGTTTTAGCGAATCGCACGTAGAGATATTGATAAAACACATAAAGTTAATGGTATTTCATAACTAATCGATTGAGCAGCAGCTCGCAGACCACCTAAAAAGGAATATTTATTATTTGATCCATATCCTGACATAAGAAGTCCAATAGGGGCAATACTTGAAATGGCAATCCATAAAAAAATACCGATATTGAGGTCAGCTAAGACAAGGTTATAACTAAAAGGAATTACTGAATAACTTAGTAGAATTGCTATGACTGCTATAGATGGACCAATACTAAATAAACTACTATTTCCTCTAGATGGAAGAAGGTTTTCTTTGAAAAGGAGTTTTGTCCCATCGGCTAAAGCTTGAAGAATTCCCAAAGGGCTGGCGTATTCGGGCCCAATACGCTGTTGTATTCCTGCAGATATTTCTCTTTCTAACCACACAATTACTAGTACACCTATTGTGATTGCCAATACATAAATCGAAATAGGGGCAAGCACCCATACGATCCCATAGACCTCTTGTAGGGATTCCAATCTGGAAAAAGAATTGATATCTTGTACTTCGAGTGTAGCAATTATCATTTCAACGATCAACTTCCCCCATAATGATATCTATACTACCTAATATCGTCATAATATCAGCCAATTTCATTCTTTTAACTAACTGAGGAAGAATTTGCAAATTGATAAAACCCGGTGGGCGAATTTTCCATCTCCAAGGAAACCCACTTTGATCCCCTATCAGAAAAATTCCCAATTCTCCTTTTGGGGCTTCTACTCTCACATAAAGTTCTTGTTTTGTCAATTCAAAGGTAGGAGAAGGCTTTTTACTAATAAATCGATCTTCAAAATCATTCCGTTCTGGATCGCTTTCTCTATCAAAGCATCGGATTTCTAAATTTTCATAGGGGCCTCCCGGAATTCCTTCTAAAGCCTGTTGAATAATTTTTACGGATTCCGTCATTTCACCGATTCGGACTAAATAACGAGCTAAGGAATCCCCTTCTTTTTGCCACTGGACTTCCCAATCAAATTCGTCATAACACTCATAATGATCAACTTTACGAAGATCCCATTCTATTCCAGACGCTCGTAGCATTGGTCCTGATAAACCCCAATTTATTGCTTCTTCTCCACCAATAATGCCTACTCTTTCAACTCGTTCTAAAAAAATAGGGTTTCGCGTAATAAGTTTTTGATATTCAGCAACAACTGTTAAAAAATAATCGCAGAAATCCAAACATTTATCTATCCAACCATGGGGTAAATCAGCTGCTACTCCTCCGATACGAAAATAATTATGCATCATTCTCATACCGGTGGCAGCTTCGAACAGATCATATACTAATTCTCTTTCTCTGAAAATATAGAAGAAAGGAGTCTGTGCACCAATATCTGCCATAAAAGGGCCAAGCCATAACAGATGGGAAGCTATACGACTCAACTCCAACATAATTACTCTGATATAGCTGGCCCTTTTGGGTACGCGAATATTTCCCAACTGTTCTGGTCCATTTACAGTTATTGCTTCTGTGAACATAGTAGCTAAATAATCCCAACGGGTTACATAAGGCAGATATTGTATAATTGTTCGGTTTTCCGCAATTTTTTCCATCCCTCTGTGTAAATAACCCAATATTGGTTCACAGTCAATAACATCTTCACCGTCTAGAGTAACGATGAGACGCAGAACACCATGCATTGACGGGTGGTGAGGTCCCATATTGACTATCATAAATTCTTTTTCTGTAGCTAGTATACTCATAGGTTTTTCCTCGATTCATTCTTACATGAATTGTTGAAAACAACAAGAAGTTCATCAACAGTCAAAATCAAATAATTCGAAATTGTTTTTCAAATTTCAAATTAACGATTTTTTGACTCCCGGATATTCAACTTACTAATTAATTCTTTATAACGTACTCTATTTTTCTTTGACAAATAAGCTAGTAGACGTTGGCGTTTTTCCAAAATTTTACGTAGACCCCTTTGAGATAAATAGTCTTTTCTGTGCAATTCTAAATGTGAAGTAAGTCTCCGGATCTTGTTGGTGAAACGAAATACTTGAAATTCAACCGATCCGCTGTTTTCTTCTTTTTTTTCGTGAACCCTAACTGAGATAAATGCATTTTTTACCATAAAATAAAACAAAACCCCTCCCCCTTCTTTTTTTAAGATGAATTTGACTGATCAGTAATAATAATACTAGTTACTTCCATTTGATATACACAATAATCTTAAGTTCGTTATGAACTTGCTAGAAAATCAATATCAATAATCAATCCAATTTTCAATTTGATTAGGGATCCAAACGGATGGTATATTTCGGCAAAAAAGAAAAATTTGGACCTAAAAAAAAGAGTTTCTTGATTCATTTATGGATCTAATTAATATGTTCGCCATTAATTTGGTATCTTGTATCAGACTGGAATGGACGACAAGACATGTATACATTTCTTTGTTTTCATATCCCAAAATGGGACATGATAGATAGGAAAAGCACACTATTAACGAATTTTCAATCGTGGATACATATGGACCCTTACCATACTGAAACGACTCCCATTATTGGTATTAAACCAATACCGATTCATACAAATTAAATCTTCTAATCGAGAATTGGCCCCAATAAAGAACTTTAACTTTAATTTAATTAGTTGATTTTTCTCTCTAGCAAGATTTTTGTTTTTATCCAAAACGTGGCCGCTGCCCTTTCCGTTATTATTATTAAAATTAAAAAATACTGGACCTGTCTGCATACCATTTTGATTCTTCGAATTGAAACAAATTAGAGTTCTTAATTCTCTACGACGTTTAGGGAGTAAAATATTTTCAGGAACAAGCAAATCATAATGATTTTTGTTTCTATTTCCAGTCATTTTTTGATGTTTTGCAATGAATTCATCAAAATCTTTTTTATCAACATAGCCTTTTTCTTGGTATCTTTTAGTAATTTTGCGCTTATTCTTATGAACCAATGCAATACCTACAATTTGATATAGAAAAAATTGCCCATCATTTTTTACAGACAAACGACGGGGTTCGATAATAAGCATTCCCCCTTTCGTCAATTCTTTAAGAGCGAAATTCTTCGTAGTGATCAAAATAGGCAGACTAATTTCTCCCCCTTGAATAGAGGCTATAGTAACGTCGCTAGGATTTATTAGTCGAATCAGGTGACAATATACTTTCATATCATTGAGTATTTTTTCTCTGAAAGAAACAGCACCCTTCCATCGCAACTGCAAACACAAATATCTTTTTAGTAAGAAATCGAGCTGTACTTCGGTTTCTCTTTTGTATTGCTTTTTCTTTATACGGGTTTTCATGTCCGATCCCGTATACTTTTCTTCACCATCTTTTTCTTGGTTTGAGAGAACTGATCCAAGAATTACTTGCTTTTGTGCATCTGATCTCGGAGTTCTTTGGTCTGCGAGTTCGTTTTCTTCTTTACTTTGATTCGATAATTCAAGATATTCTTTTTGAGTAGGTGATATAAAAAGATCCGCCTCTTTCTTTCCGGTTATATTTTTCTTACTATTTCCATTAAAATTGAAAAGAAGTAATTTGATTGGTATAATCCAGGGTTTCATTCTATATGCATTAAAAAATAGCACAAATTTTGGGAAGAACCAAGATTCCAGGTTTGATATAGGACAACTTAGTATTTCTTCATTCATTCCCATCCAATCCCCAAAGAACCCCTTTTGAGTGGATGGGTTAATTTCTTCATCTTGATGAATTGTAAGATAAAAGGGGACTCTGTTATTAATTGCATCAATTTTTTGATAATTATTGGACCCAATCCTAGTATTTTGATTACTGCTGGTACCAGTATCCATATCAACCCAGGCTTCCATATTGTCCTTATTTCTAAGACAAAAATTCAGAATTCTCCAATCAAAATATTTTCTATACAAGAATTTTTCCATATCCATAATATCATCTTCTCCTATATAAGTATTGATAGAGATACTTCCCAGCATAGCCAACAATTTTCCTTTCTTTATATTGTAATTAAAATAATACTCTTCTTTATTATTTACTTGGACTAGTGATCTATCAATATATGAGTCTTTCTTATCTTCATAATTAATCGATTTATATGAAAAAAGATCATATCTATAGTGTTTTTTAAAATTCGATTTTTGATTACGTAATAGGTCTGCTTCAAAAAAATGTTGTTTTGCGCAATGAGTTAATCCATTTTTTTCATACGAATCCCCTTTAATTAAATCTTTATTTTGAGCCATATAGTGTTGATTGGCTCTATTTCGCCATTCTTGTGGTACTAATCTAGCCCATTTAATCTGAGAGAAATCATATTGATAATGCCCGCTTAACCAGTGTTTTCGTGGATTCCTTCCAAAATTCCAAAAAGGTTTATGTCTTAATTGGTAATTAAAGATTCCGTGTTTTTCAAAAAAATCTTTTATTTCATTCTTAAGAAATAGAGATGTTCCGTGATATTGAAGAACGGGTCTTAAATTATAAAAGTTCAAAATTGGGACTTGTAATAATTTGTAAAATACATATGCTTGTGATTGTGAAAAAGACGATAAATTACAAGAAATCTTTGAATTCTTATTACTAGTCTTAGAAAGTGATTTTTGGATAGTCGAAATAAAGTTAATTCTATTTTTATTTGTTTTATTAATTCTTTCGGGATTTGCTTCATCATTGTGGATGTTTTTCTCAATAATTTTCATTTTTATTCTTGTTGATTCACAAAAAGGTTTTGTATTGATTCTTGGAATAGTAAGGGTAGATAGAAAAATATTTCTGTATATCTTTTCAATAACAAATTTTATAAAGAAATAGGATTTACGGATTAATCGAGCATTTCTTTTTTTTAATATCCGCCAAATCCTTTTTGATGGGTCTAATATTTTAACAGAATAAGTTGTTTTGTTAGAACTAATATTAATATTTGTTTCTTGAGTTAACGATCCTTTTTTCTTTTCTTTTGTAATTTTATATATTTGATTTCTGATTCTGCTTGTTCTATTAGTCAGATTTTTCATTTTTTTTTCGGTCCGGGATAATTTCGTCCAATCCATAGATGAAATTTCAATAGACGGTTCGTGAATCATTTGCTTACTGATTATCGAATTTTTTTGAGTTTCGCCCAATTTCTCGATTTCTCTCAAGTTTATTTTTGAAAGTTCTTTTATTTTTCCTTCTTTGAAATCCCTTAAAACTATAAAAGACTTAGTTTTCAATTTTCTAATTTTTTTTTTTAGTTCTTGAAGAATGGGTTCAAAAAAGGAACGTCGTTTTCGGGGAGAACCGAACGGCATGTCAGTTTCCAGCCCCAAAGCTGTTAAAAAACAAAAATCAATTTCTTGTTCACTTTTTGGATCTTTATGAGAGGATTGTATCGTAGATCCGTGCCAGGGTTTCAAGTGAAAAGGGAATAGGATCTTTATCTGAATACCTTCTATTAACCAGTTTTTCGGAAATTCTGTTTCAGATAAATTAACACCACTATAAGTGCATTTAACATAAATTTCACGATTCCAATCCTTAAAATCCTCGGACCACTCGGGATTTTGGAATAATAATATTCGAATCACATTTTTAGCTATTATCAATAACGGTAATATAATATATTTTCTAAGAATCGATTGGATTACTAACATAGAACTTCTTAGCATTCGAGTAAGTAAACGCCTATCCCAGCCTTCTGCTTGTTTTATACGTACCATTTCTTGTCTTTGGTATCTTTCGCCTTTGGGCTTCTTTTTTTCTTTTTTATCCAATTTTCTTGTCTTTGCGTTTGTATAATAAGAAAGTTTTTGGTTGTTATTTTTTCCCATCCAATTTCGAAGAATTACTTTCATCAGCCGGGAAATATCAAAAGACAAATAAAGGGCTTTGTCTATTCTGTCCAAAAAAAGAGGGGAATGGGCATTTGCTTGAACTGGTTTCCAAATAACGGTTTTACGTCTTTGTGCGCGCATGGAACCTTTGATTATATATCGACGAAAATCCGATTGTTCCAAATAACGTGGCAAAGTCACATCCTCTTTTGTCTGGTGATCAACAGCAACCACTGAACGTTTGGCTTTTCGTGAACGAAATGTGTGTTCCCCTCTTACATTTTCGTCGTATTCTCCCAGTTCTTGGTATACATTATCGATTAATTTGTATGACCATCGGGGAACTCTTTTACTAATTTCCTTTATCGCCTTTTTTCTAATTTTTTGATCATTGGGATCCGTTATAACTGCATCGAATAAAAAATTGAAAATTGTTATTCGGTCTTCGGAATCGATGTGTTCTCGTTCCCGTTCTGTAAATAAAGACCGCACTTCTTCGCTTGAAAATGATTTTCGATTAAATCGGTCTATTGTCTGTTCAAATTCGTGATAATCATTAATCAAAATTAGATTGTGAATCTTATTTATCCAAAGCTTATTTTTGATATAAGTTGTATTGAGGATTGGGAATGAAAATAATTTTTTGATTCTTCCACGATAAGGTCCGTTTAATAAAGGATCATATGTTTTAGGTAAGTATTTTTTTTTAGTTTTATCATTACACAATTGAGTCCTTTTTTCGAGTATATCCCGAATAAG